GGTATAACCCAAAGTCATCATTCCCTTTGGTTTGCAAAACCAAAAAATTATTCTGAGGACCTACAAGAAGATCAAAAAATAAGAGACTTTATTAAAAATTATATTCAAAAGAATATGAAAATATCCTCCGGCGCCGAGGGAATTGCGCATATTGAGATTCAAAAAAGAATCGATTTGATCCAGGTCATAATCTTTATGGGATTCCCAAAGTTATTAATAGAAAGTAGACCGCGAGGGGTCGAAGAATTACAGATGAATCTACAAAAAAAATTTCATTATGTGAATCGAAAACTTAACATTGCTATCACAAGAATTGCAAAACCTTATGGAAACCCTAATATTCTTGCAGAATTTATAGCCGGACAATTAAAAAATAGAGTTTCATTTCGAAAAGCAATAAAAAAGGCTATTGAATTAACTGAACAAGCGGATACAAAAGGAATTCAAGTACAAATTGCAGGGCGTATCGACGGAAAAGAAATTGCCCGTGTCGAATGGATCAGAGAGGGCAGGGTTCCCCTACAAACCATTCGAGCTAAAATAGATTATTGTTCCTATACAGTTCGGACTATCTATGGGGTTTTGGGCATCAAAATTTGGATTTTTATAGACAAGGAAGAGGAATAAGAAAACTTTCATTGTTTTTTCCTTCTATCAATAGATAGAAGGAAAAAGGGAGAAACTCGTTCATTCTTTTTCCTACCAATCAAACTAATTCTTAATTCTATAGGGTTGAATAAAAATTCAATTGACCTTTTGATATAATTGCTATGCTTAGTGTGTGACTCGTTGGTTTTTTTTTAGGGTTAGAGTTATAAAAGACCGACCCGATAGTATGAAAACCAATTCATCACTTCATATTATCTGGATCTAAAGAACCAGTCAAGATATGTTAAATAAGTCATATCTTTGTAGCAACTGAAATAATTAAACTTTTTTAAAGCAAAATTACAGAAGAAAGGTGTGGATAAATGGAAGGATGAGAGAAAGAGAGAAAAGAATATCAATGATATAGAATTCTAATATGGAAGGTCTGTGGGTTATCTCATAAAAGACAATGTAATAAAGCATCAATACTAATTGATTCATACATAATGAAATATTCAAGGAATTTCTGATAGAAGAGAAGAAAAAACTCAAGAGCTTCGAGTCAATAAAGACTAAGAAGGTTGACTCAAGAATAAATTGGATTATGAGCTCCGTTGTAGAATTCTGACCTAATCATTTAGTACGAAGTGGTGGAAACGAAGGAACCTGTGAATGCAAAAGATTTTATTAAACAAATGAATCTTAATAATTCACTAGTTAGGATGGCGAAATGAACCGGAAATTAATTCATCTATTCGGAAAAGTGACGAACAAGTGCTAGGACTGAAATAGAGATTGCAAGAGTCAATATTCGCCCGCGAAAACTTTCTTTTTTTGAATTGGTAAACTCGGATAAAGGACAAAAGACAATTTGGAATCCTTTTATTCGCGAGGAGCTGGATGAGAAGAAACTCTCACGTCCAGCTCTGTAGTAGAGATGAAATTCCGAAACAACCATCAACTATAACCCCAAAAGAACTAAATTCCGTAAACAACATAGAGGAAGAATGAAAGGAATATCTTATCGAGGTAATCATATTTGTTTCGGTAAATATGCTCTTCAAGCACTTGAACCCGCTTGGATCACATCGAGACAAATCGAAGCAGGTCGCCGAGCAATGACACGAAATGCACGCCGTGGTGGAAAAATATGGGTCCGGCTGTTTCCAGATAAACCAGTTACAGTAAGACCTGCTGAAACACGTATGGGCTCAGGGAAAGGATCCCCTGAATATTGGGTAGCTGTTGTTAAACCGGGGCGAATACTATATGAAATGGGTGGAGTAACCGAAAATATAGCTAAAAGGGCTATTTTAATAGCAGCATCCAAAATGCCTATACGAACTCAATTTATTATTTCTGGATAAAAATGTAGAACCAACAGAAATGAGTCTTGGGGATGAAACAAAATCGCAGGTTTCTTTTTTTAGACTTAGACAAACAATATTTCTTTTATTTTTTTTCATCCTTTGCATTGGAAGAATAGACTCAAAAATTTATATGATTCAACCTCAGACCTATTTAAATGTAGCGGATAACAGTGGGGCTCGAAAATTAATGTGTATTCGAATCATAGGAGCTAGTAATCGCCGATATGCTCATATTGGTGACGTTATTGTTGCTGTGATCAAAGAAGCAGTACCAAATATGCCCCTAGAAAAATCAGAAGTAGTCAGAGCTGTAATTGTTCGTACCTGTAAAGAACTTAAACGTGACAGCGGTATGATAATACGATATGATGACAATGCTGCAGTTGTAATTGATCAAGAAGGAAACCCAAAAGGAACTCGCATTTTTGGGGCAATCCCCCGTGAATTGAGACAATTAAATTTTACTAAAATAGTTTCATTAGCTCCCGAAGTATTATAAAATAAAAGGAGATCTGATATTTTTGGGGTATTTGAAAAGAAATAGTTTAAGAACTAGATTAATTCGTAGCTTGTGTTTCGCGTATATACCTTAAAATTTTTATATTCATAAACCAATAAAAAAACATGTTAATTATATCCAATTTTGAGACACCAAAAGTTTGAGTTCATCATGGGTAGAGACACTATTGCTGAGATAATAACCTCTATACGAAATGCTGATATGGATAGAAAAAGAGTTGTTCGCATAGCATCTACTAATATTACCGAAAATATTGTTAAAATACTTTTCCGAGAAGGTTTTATCGAAAATGTCAGAAAACATCGAGAAAAAAACCAAAATTTTTTAGTTTTAACCCTGCGACATAGCAGGAATAGGAAAAGACCCTATAGGAATTTGTTAAATTTAAAACGGATCAGCCGACCCGGTCTACGAATTTATTCTAACTCTCAACGAATTCCTAGAATTTTAGGTGGGATAGGGATTGTAATTCTTTCTACTTCTCGGGGTATAATGACAGATCGGGAGGCTCGACTAGAAGGAATCGGCGGAGAAATTTTATGTTATATATGGTAATCCATTTAATATCCAAATGAAATCCGAAACCTCTTCCTATTTGTAAAAAAAAAAAAAAGATAAGGGGGTGAGTTGTCTAATATCGTTTCTCCTCCATTAGTTGATACCTCAAGGGGGCTTTACCTGGAATGAAAGAACAAAAATGGATTCATGAAGGTTTAATTACTGAATCGCTTCCCAATGGCATGTTCCGGGTTCGTTTAGATAATGAGGATCTGATTCTAGGTTATGTTTCGGGAAAGATCCGGCGTAGTTTTATACGGATACTTCCCGGAGATAAAGTCAAAATTGAAGTAAGTCGTTATGATTCAACCAGAGGACGTATAATTTATCGACTCCGAAACAAAGATTTGAAGGATTAGGTGATTTTTATTCAATACGATTCAAGATAAAAAATTCCAAGAAACCTATTTTCTACCGAGAAGTAGATTCAGAATTAAGATAAGGAATGACAAATATGAAAATAAGAGCTTCCGTTCGTAAAATTTGTGAAAAATGTCGACTAATCCGTAGACGGGGGCGCATTAGAGTAATTTGTGTCAATCCGAGACATAAACAAAGACAAGGATAAAGGGATAATCAGACTCACTAAAGGGCTCAGCGTACAAATACAAATAAAGAATCTGTTTTGACATGAAATGGATATATCCATATATTTCTGACTCATATTTATGAGATGATACAATATGGCAAAAGGTATACCGAGAACTGGTTTACGTAGAAATGTACGTATTGGTGCACGTAAAAGTGCACGTAAAATACCAAAGGGAGTTATTCATGTTCAAGCAAGTTTCAATAATACCATTGTTACAGTTACAGATGTACGAGGTCGGGTGGTTTCCTGGTCCTCGGCCGGTACTTGTGGATTCAAGGGTACAAGAAGAGGGACACCCTTTGCCGCTCAAACTGCAGCATCAGTTGCTATTCGTACAGTAGTAGATCAAGGTATGCAACGAGCAGAAGTCATGATAAAAGGTCCCGGTCTCGGAAGAGACGCCGCATTACGAGCTATTCGTAGAAGTGGTATACTATTAACTTTTGTACGGGATGTAACCCCTATGCCACATAATGGCTGTAGACCTCCGAAAAAAAGACGTGTATAGAAATAAACAATGAAGAAATTTCAAGAGAAACAAGAGAAATAAATAATTTAATCAAAAAAAATATTATTACTATGGTTCGAGAGAAAGTAACAGTATCTACTCGGACACTACAGTGGAAGTGTGTTGAATCAAGAACAGACAGTAAACGCCTTTATTATGGTCGATTTATTCTGTCTCCACTTATGAAAGGACAAGCCGACACAATAGGCATTGCGATGCGAAGAGCTTTGCTTGGAGAAATAGAAGGAACATGTATCACACGTGTAAAATCTGAGAACGTCTCCCACGAATATTCTACTATAACGGGTATTCAAGAATCGGCCCAGGAAATTATAATGAATTTGAAAGAAATTGTATTGAGAAGTAATCTATATGGAACTTGTGACGCGTCTATTTGTGTTAGAGGTCCTGGATATGTAACTGCTCGAGATATCATCTTACCACCTTATGTAGAAATTATCGACAATACACAACATATAGCTAGCTTGACAGAAGCAATAAATTTACGTATTGGATTAGAAATTGAAAGAAATCGCGGATATCTTATAAAGATGCCACATAACTTTCAAGATGGAAATTATCCTGTAGATGCTGTATTCATGCCTGTTCGAAACGTGAATCATAGTATTCATTCCTATGGAAATGGGAATGAAAAACAAGAGATACTCTTTCTCGAAATATGGACAAATGGCAGTTTAACTCCGAAAGAAGCACTTCATGAAGCCTCCCGGAATTTGATTGATTTATTTATTCCCTTTTTATATAAGGAAGAAGAAAACTTACTTTTAAAGGACAATCAACATATGGTTCCTTTATCCCCCTTTACTTTTCACAATAAATTGGATAAAGTCGGAAAAAACAAAA